CATCCGGATCGTTTTTTTATCGATATTCCTGGTTACTAATACTAACTAGGAAATCTCTATTAAACAAAAGAGTGAATTCTTTCAAAATAAAAGAGTGAATTCTTTCGCTTTCTTCCGTGGAATTAGTTAACAAGGTCTTGCATCTTTCTATATCTCCCGAAAAAAATCCCCCACTAAGAATCCTTTTTGTTGGATCGTATTATAACGAATTCTTTGGGAGTTTTTAGGAAATACTTTAAAATTTTATTAAATTATGAAATTTATAAGACAAGAAAAGATAATAACTACTAATACGAATAATAAAAGGGTGGATTATCGTATATATATATTTCATGTAGAAACATGTAGAAAGATGAATTAGAAACATGTAGAAAGATGAATAGGTCCATTTATTTATATATTTATTGTATTTTATTAATTAATATATATTTCTTAAATTAATATATATTTCTTAAAACATATACTTATAGACTCCCTATCCCTATTAAGTATATTAAGTATATATATACTCACTTAGGTATACTTAGTATAATATAACAATTATATATGAATTATAAGATATCTTTATAACAATATAAGGATAAGGTTCAAATATAAAACAATAAATATAACAATAAATAACAGGTACAAATATTAAATCGAGGTACCCATTCTATGATAACTCTCAACAGTCTCCCCTCCATTTTTGTGCCTTTAGTGGGCTTAGTATTTCCGGCAATTGCAATGGCTTCTTTATCTCTTTATGTTCAAAAAAACAAGATTTTTTAGATACAACAAGGACAAATCTTATATATATATTTTTTCAAGACTTACTTGGATCATAACACGGATATCTATTTAGTAAAATATGGTATAATATGCGGCTTCCTTCGAGCATAAGCTCTTATGTATGTGTAAACATGATAAATGAATTATAACTATTTTCAAATAGATCGGGATCGGGGAGAATTTCTGAAATGTAAAGTCAATATATCTATATGTATTAGGAAATCATATGAAAGGGATGTTATTATTTTAGTTTGGATCTAAGAAATTCGATGAATTATCCCTAAAGGTTCACATCATAATAGTGCTGGTTGATGAGAGTTACTTCGGAAACAAAAAAAAGTAAAAAAAAATTATTTTTGTTATTCTCCCAATTCCAATAAAATGCAACTAGGTCTAGTTAGAGTATGAGTTGGCGATCAGAACGTATATGGGTAGAACTTATAGCGGGGTCTCGAAAAACAAGTAATTTCTGTTGGGCCTTTATTCTTTTTTTAGGTTCATTAGGGTTTTTATTGGTTGGAACGTCCAGTTATTTTGGTAGGAATTTTATATCTTTATTTCCTTCTCAGCAAATAATTTTTTTTCCACAAGGTATCGTGATGTCTTTCTATGGGATCGCAGGTCTTTTTATTAGCTCCTATTTGTGGTGCACAATTTTGTGGAATGTAGGTAGTGGTTATGATCGATTCGATATAAAAGAGGGCATAGTGTGTATTTTTCGTTGGGGATTTCCTGGAAAAAATCGTCGCATATTCCTCCGATTCCTTATGAAAGACATTCAGTCCATCAGAATAGAAATTAAAGAGGGTATTTATGCTCGTCGTGTCCTTTATATGGAAATAAAAGGACAAGGAGCCATTCCCTTGACTCGTACTGATGAGAATTTTACTCCACGAGAGATTGAGCAAAAAGCTGCTGAATTGGCCTATTTCTTGCGTGTACCAATTGAAGTATTTTGAAAAAAGGAACTGAAGAATGAATACTTTGCAAGAGATAAAAAACTCAAGAATCATCTTTTTTTCTATAGCATAACTTAACTGAAGTTTCTTCAGAACGCTTACTCGAGCCAAAGCAAACGTATATGAAACAATTCTAAAACGAAATTGTTTATGTCCACAATTTTTTTTAGGCGTATGTAAATCCACTTAACTCAATTCAGTAACAAATCTAAATGATAGATTCATCATATATCAAAACAAAACATTTCATCATAAAGTAAAGAATTTTTTTTTTCTAAATACTAAATATTTGATATTTTGATAGAACGGGAGTTCTTTCGTCTCGAAATCCGACTACTATTAATTTGAAGAGGGCTCTTTCTTATTCTATATTCTTTCTAAATTCAAGGACTAACCGCTGTACTGAATCACAAAAAAATCCGGAAATACATCGATGACTTGTAATAGAACTTATGCTTGATAGAAATATTAGTATCATATAGAGTCGACGAATGAGGTGCGTTCATTAAAAATTTTAAAATTCACAGACGAAAAAATGGCAAAAAAGAAAGTATTAATTTCCCTTCTATATCTTGCATCTATAGTATTTTTGCCTTGGTGGATCTCTCTCTCATTTAATAAAAGTCTGGAATCTTGGTTTACTAATTGGTGGAATACTAGGCAATCCGAAATTTTTTTGAATGATATTCAAGAAAAGAGTATTCTAAAAGAATTCATAGACTTAGAGGAACTCTTACGTTTGGACGAAATGATAAAGGAATACCCGGAAACACATTTACAAAAGCCTCGCATCGAAATCTACAAAGAAACGATCCAATTGATCAAGATGCACAACGAGGATCGCATCCATACAATTTTACACTTCTCGACAAATATAATCTGTTTCGGTATTCTAAGTGGTTATTCTATTCTAGGTAATGAAGAACTTGTTATTCTTAACTCTTGGTTTCAAGAATTCCTATACAACTTAAGCGACACAATAAAAGCTTTTTCTATTCTTTTATTAACTGATTTATGTATAGGATTCCATTCGCCCCACGGTTGGGAATTAATGATTGGCTCTGTCTACAAAGATTTTGGATTTGCTCATAATGATCAAATTATATCCGGTCTTGTTTCTACTTTTCCAGTCATTTTAGATACAATTTTTAAATATTGGATCTTTCGTTATTTAAATCGTGTATCTCCTTCACTTGTAGTGATTTATCATTCAATGAATGACTGAAAAGTGATCGAACGATCCAATTATAATATTTGTTACTTTGTACATAAGCAAAACATTCAAAATTGTACTTACTACCCATCCAAGGGATTCCTCCAATATTCCAGTAAAATTATTTATATTTAATATTTAAGTAAATAGCAAAATTATAGATAGGGAACTATACTAGCGACCTACCTAATTTTATTGTAGAAATTTTCGGGATCAATGATTGGACCATGCAAACTAAAAATACCTTTTCTTGGATAAAGAAAGAGATTACTCGATCCATTTCCGTATCGCTCATGATATATATACTAACCCAGGCACCCCTTTCAAATGCATATCCCATTTTTGCACAGCAGGGTTATGAAAATCCACGAGAAGCGACTGGCCGTATTGTATGTGCCAATTGCCATTTAGCTAATAAACCCGTGGATATCGAGGTTCCACAAGCGGTACTTCCTGATACTGTATTTGAAGCAGTTGTTCGAATTCCTTATGATCTGCAACTGAAACAAGTTCTTGCTAATGGTAAAAAAGGAGCTTTGAATGTCGGGGCTGTTCTTATTTTACCCGAGGGGTTTGAATTAGCCCCTCCCGATCGTATTTCGCCCGAGATTAAAGAAAAGATAGGAAATCTGTCTTTTCAGAGCTATCGTCCCACTAAAAAAAATATTCTTGTGATAGGTCCGGTTCCTGGTCAGAAATATAGTGAAATCACCTTTCCTATTCTTTCCCCGGACCCCGCTACTAAGAAAGATGTGCACTTCTTAAAATATCCCATATATGTAGGCGGGAACAGGGGAAGGGGTCAGATTTATCCCGACGGGAGCAAGAGTAACAATAATGTTTATAATGCTACAGCAGCAGGTATAGTAAGCAAAATAATACGAAAAGAAAAAGGGGGGTACGAAATAACCATAGCGGATGCATCGGATGGACGTCAAGTGGTTGATATTATCCCTCCAGGACCGGAACTTCTTGTTTCAGAGGGCGAATCCATCAAACTTGATCAACCATTAACGAGTAATCCTAATGTGGGTGGATTTGGTCAGGGAGATGCGGAAATAGTACTTCAAGATCCATTACGTGTCCAAGGTCTTTTGCTCTTCTTGGCATCTGTTATTTTGGCACAAATCTTTTTGGTTCTTAAAAAGAAACAGTTTGAGAAGGTTCAATTGTCCGAAATGAATTTCTAGATCTGCGGATTTATCAACATCAAGCTCTAAAAATAAACAAATTTTTGTTGGGAATTATGTATGATCAAAAAAATTTTGCTTATTTATATTCTTTATTCTACCGGATTTCGGGAATTACTTAATACCGCATTCCTGGTCATAGTATATTGTGAAGGCGACTGACTGTTTTACTTAACTCTTCTTTATTTATTTGTTTTTTCAATCCAAATTGAAACGGTATGATATAGAATGAATCAATAGTTTTATATTTGACTAGAATCAAAACAAAAGATAAATAAGCGGAGAATAGAAACCAAAGTATAAATGAGAGGAACAAAGGATTTTAGGGGAGATTGTTCGTCTCCTAGTCCTTGACACAAGAAACGGAATTTTACCCAACCCTTTCTTGTGTCGAATTAATAAAGATTCTCGATCCCATTCGTAAAAAATGGATATTTGTAGTTTTCATTTTTTTTTTTTTTTTTATATATAGGTTTATTTTATCATAACCCTTTTTTTTTTTTTAGATTTCTTACGTAACATAGTGGTAGTGGACAAATAAATAGAGGTCAATTTATTGAGCAATATAGAACTTCTTCAATTTCAACGAACTTATAAAAAAAAATTTCACTTTTATTAGATTAAATATTTATTAGATTAAATGGAGTAAGGTTCTCTTCTATTAGTATAGAAAGGGTTTGCATGATATCTGATTGATAGAAATATATTATATTTCTATATAATTGTGAGTCATCCAAAAAGGGTAAATCGAGTGATTCCTTCTTTGTTTTAAGTATTGACAGATACTATTGAGTAACAGATGTTCTGAATCAATTAACGAAGTTCATTTTTTAAAAACATCATCAGAAAAGGTGGATGTTTTTGAAACAT